CTTGATCGGGATCCTATTTCCAGTCTACTTCATTTTTTGAGTTCAATTTTCTTTAATTGCTTTAGTTAGTATAACTCTAGATGTTACACTTAGACAAATTTTCTTGTTTTCGCCCAGGATTCTTCCTAAAGAAAGCAAATAGAATTATTATTTTGTGTTTAAGAATTTCGAATTTATTATTCTTTTGATTATTTGAATTTTCTTTATCAAAATGTGAGTTCGATATTTTGATTTTTTCATTTTTTAGGAATAGAGTCGGGGGTTTTTTTCTTAGTAATTTAGAATAGAACAAGTATTCAAATGTACGAGAATGGGTAGGTATTTCCATCTCAGGATTTCGAATATCTTAATCTTAGTGTTGGTATATTCCGTTTATTAGATCTGGGTGGGGTTGTCTCTTGATTGAATACAGAAAAAGAAGACCACCCCCCTTTTTGTTTTGGTGGTCTTCGCCGGGTATTGGTAAGGTATACCAAAGAATAAGGAGTATCACTGGCTTAACCCCTTGATTGTGGGCAGGAAAATTCATATTCATATGGAATTTCCCTCCGATGATTAATGACTAAGGTTTGGTTTGTTTGGAAAAAAATGGATTCGATCCCTTGAAATCCGTTTTTTGGCTTTTCTGTTCTGCTTTAAACGATTCTCGTGAGTGAGTTTTTAGGACAAATTTTGTTTCAATGAAACAACCGGTCAGTTACAAGCAACAAACAAGAATGAAGAAATCAAAATTATACAATTTTTTATTTCAAATGAAAATATGAATTTTATTCATTTTTTTATAGGGCTATACGGACTCGAACCGTAGACCTTCTCGGTAAAACAGACCAAACTTATTATTATCAAAATGATATGAACTGTTTCAAAGACCCAACATGCATTTTTTTTGCATTGGGCTCTTTCATTAACTGATAGAAATATCAGCCAATCCGCCATATTTTTTCTTGACAGAAAAATAAGATAAGGAGATGGCTCTATGTGCTCTGATTCATTATTTGGGATTCTAATTCAGGAGCACTCCCAAAGTGTTTCAAGGGTGAAGTTATTTTGACGTAGGTCTGCCTTTGGCCTCGAATTTGAAGTTAAATGAAGTCTCTATCGTTCGGCTTAAAAAATCCAATATGAAACTTCATACACCTTCAAGTTCATAGGACGAAAAGAGATTTTTTGAGGGCCTTATACTCATTATGCCTGGCATTGAATATACGGGTATTCACCTTATCAATATCTCAAGATGGGGCCTGTTTGGTACCTAAAAGGGCACTCAAATAGGACCGAACCTCTCGTCAGGCTATTGTTCTCTTAAAGTTATTATAGAGTAAGACGTAGATTTCTCAATAAGATCCATTTTTTGGATTGTATGGTGGATTCCCCTGAAAAAACATTGGCGCGCGTGTAAACGAGGTGCTCTACCAACTGAGCTATAGCCCTTAGTGCTTGTGATGCATATTTTATCATGTATATAATTTGTTGTCAAGATGAATATTCTATGATCCAACATCCTAAATTTTTGAATTTTTGAGTGGTATTGGTTCGATTATTATTGCTTATAAGGAATATGATATTTATAATCCATCGACGGGATGGGTTCCATTTGGTTCTTTTTGGGATGATAAATGACCTACTTAACTCAGTGGTTAGAGTATTGCTTTCATACGGCGGGAGTCATTGGTTCAAATCCAATAGTAGGTAGAACTTATTAGATACCATTGACTCCGGTATCTAATAAGTTTTTTGCCCCACCCTTTTCTCTTTTTATAGATTTTGTATTTTTATTTATTTCATTTTTGAATTGCGTTATATCAAAATTGGATTCTGCTTGATTGGATTCTGTCGAGTGAATGCAATCAAAATAGGGTTTAGAAACAGAAACTCTTTTGATTATTTGAACGAACCAACTAGTTATGAAATTGCACTGACAGCCTCGACTCTTGTCCTAGCTCGTCGGAGAGCTAGATTTGCCTCGATTATTTGTCTCTTTCCTTCAGCTTTTCTCAAACTAGCTTCTGCTATTTCAAGAGTTTCCTGAGCTTCTTGTGGATCAATATCACTACCCTTTTCCGCATCATTTACTAAAACAGTGATCTCATTATTGCCTATTCTAGCAAAACCGCCCATCAGAGCCATCGTTAACCATTGGTCCTTAAGGCGTATTCTCAAAATCCCTATATCTACAGCTGTAGCAATAGGAGCATGATTCGGTAATACGCCAATTTGACCACTATTTGTAGATAAAATGATTTCTTTCACTTCTGAATCCCAAACAATTCGATTAGGGGTCAGTACACAAAGATTTAAAGTCATTTCTTCAAATTGCTCTCCATTTCTAAGTTGATAGCCTTCGCGGTAGCTTCATCGATATTACCTACTAAATAAAAGGCCTGCTCAGGAAGAGCATCTAATTCTCCGGAAAGGATCAATTGAAACCCTTTAATGGTTTCTGCTAGACCAACATATTTCCCCGGAGAACCGGTAAATACTTCGGCTACAAAAAAGGGTT